GTTATTGTAGCTTAACATAAAGCATGGCACTGAAAATGCTGGAGACGGACACTAACAAACCCCAGTAACACAAAGATTTGGTCCTAATCTTAGTGTTACTTTTTACTAAACCTACACATGTAAGTATCAGCAAACCAGTGAAAATGCCCTAAAAGTCACACCAGACATAAGGAGCTGGTATCAGGCACGCCATGACAGCCCAAAACACCTTGCTTCGCCACACCCCCAAGGGTACTACAACAGTGATTAACTTTAAGCAATAAGCACAAGCTTGACTTAGTTATAGTAAACCATAACTATAGGGCTGGTAAATCTCGTGCCAGCCACCGCGGTTATACAAGAAGCCCAAAGTAACAACAACAACGGCGTAAAATGTGGTTAAATTAAATCCACCAAAACCTAAGATTAACCCCTACCAAACTGTCATACGTAAGGCACAAATTAGCCCAGTACGAAAGTAACCTTAGTATATCAGAAAACTTGAACCCACGATCGTTAAGGCACAAACTGGGATTAGATACCCCACTATGCTTAACCCTAAACTTAGATATTTTAAATACAAAACTATCCGCCAGAAAACTACGAGCAAAACGCTTAAAACTCCAAGGACTTGGCGGTACCTTAAATCCCCCTAGAGGAGCCTGTTCTATAATCGATAATCCACGCTAAACCTCACCATCTTTTGCCAACCCAGCCTATATACCACCGTCACCAGCCTACCTTATGAAAGCCAAAAAGTCAGCCCAATAGCCCAAACAGCTAACAAGTCAGGTCAAGGTGTAGCCAATTAAGATGGAAGAAATGGGCTACATTTTCTATACTAGAAATAACCACGGAACAGAACCATGAAACACGATCTGAATAAAAGAAGGATTTAGTAGTAAATTGAGAGCAGAGAGCCCAATTTAAAACGGACCTGAGGTACGCACACACCGCCCGTCACCCCCATCAATAATAATTTTAACTGTAAATAACACCTTACAAACACAAATAGATGGGGTAAGTCGTAACAAGGTAAGTGTACCGGAAGGTGTACTTGGATTACAAAATATAGCTTAACCCAAAGCATTCAGCTTACACCTGAAACATACCCACTAGACAGGGTTATTTTGAGCAAAATAATTAGCTCAATCAACTACCATAAAACCTAACTAAACCAAATATTCTACACAAACAAAACTAAAACATTCTCAATTAATCCTAGTACGGGTGACAGAAAAGATTACAGACGCAATATAAATAGTACCATAAGGGAAAAATGAAAAAAATGAAACATAACCTAAGCAAAAAAAAGCAAAGATTATCTCTTGTACCTCTTGCATTATGATTTAGCCAGCAACACCTAAGCAAAGAGAACTAAAGTCTAAAACCCCGAAACTAGGTGAGCTACTCAAAGGCAGCTAACACAACCTTAAGCTACTATCATCTCTGTGGCAAAAGAGTGATAAGACCTTTAAGTAGAGGTGAAAAGCCTAACGAACCAAGTGATAGCTGGTTGCTCAATAAAAGAGTGTAAGCTCAACCCTAAACACCCCAAAAACAACTAAAAGTTACAAGAAAAATTTAGGAGCTATTCAATTAGGGTACAGCCAAATTGAAACAGGATACAACCTAAAATGAAGGATAAGACATCACACATAATATACAACGTAGGCCTTAAAGCAGCCACCACCAAAGAAAGCGTCAAAGCCCTACCATTACAAATATTAACAACATTCAACTCCTCAAACAATACTGAGCCATTCTACCAAAATAGAAGAACCAATGCTAAAATGAGTAACAAGAAGATAAAACTTCTCTTCTACGCCAGCTTAAATCAAAATAGACAAACTACTGATTATTAACAGCCACTATAAAAGCAACAACATTAAACACAACATATAACATAAACTGTTAACCCAACACAGGAGCGTAAAACAAGAAAGATTAAAACCTGTAAAAGGAACTAGGCAAACAAAGAGCCCGACTGTTTACCAAAAACATAGCCCCCAGCAACATACAAGTATTGGGGGTGATGCCTGCCCAGTGACACTGTTCAACGGCCGCGGTATCCTAACCGTGCAAAGGTAGCGTAATCACTTGTCCTTTAAATAAGGACTAGTATGAAAGGCTAAACGAGGCCCTACCTGTCTCTTACAGCTAATCAGTGAAATTGATCCTCTCGTGCAAAAGCGAGAAGATACAAATATAACGAGAAGACCCTGTGGAACTTCAAATAAACCATCAATTAACATTATACCCACCCCAAGGGCTCACAAATCATTTAATACCTGATGCATATTTTTGGTTGGGGCGACCTCGGAGTAAAACAAAACCTCCGAAAAAAAGAACATAATTCCATACTTAGCCAAACAACTCAAAGTGCCCACAGCAAAATGATCCAATCTATTTGATCAACGAACCAAGCTACCCCAGGGATAACAGCGCAATCCCGTCACAGAGTTCTTATCAACGACGGAGTTTACGACCTCGATGTTGGATCAGGACATCCTAATGGTGCAACAGCTATTAAGGGTTCGTTTGTTCAACGATTAAAGTCCCACGTGATCTGAGTTCAGACCGGAGCAATCCAGGTCGGTTTCTATCTATAATTAAATCTTTTCCAGTACGAAAGGACCGAAAAAATAAGGCCCATATCATACAACAAGCCTTAAACTTATATTAGTGAACGCAACTAAACTAACAATAAGAATATCACCACAACCCAAGACATAGGGTTAATTGGGGTGGCAGAGCCAGGTAACAATGCAAAAGACCTAAACCCTTTATTCAGGGGTTCAACTCCCCTTCCCAATAATGTCTACACCACTATCCAATCTCTTATCTTCCCTAATATACATAATCCCAATTTTAATCGCCGTAGCCTTCTTCACCCTAATCGAACGAAAAATCCTAGGCTATATACAACTACGAAAAGGCCCCAACATCGTCGGCCCACACGGGTTACTCCAACCTGTCGCTGATGGAGTAAAACTATTTACAAAAGAACCTGTATACCCTAAAAATTCATCCCAAACACTATTTATATTAGCCCCAACCCTTGCATTACTACTAGCCCTATCAATCTGACTACCACTGCCAATACCATTCCCCTTGGCCAACCTTAACTTAGGCTTTCTCTTCCTAATTGCCATTTCAAGCTTCACAGTATATTCAATTATATGATCAGGCTGAGCCTCAAACTCAAAATATGCCCTAATAGGAGCCTTACGAGCAGTCGCACAAACCATTTCCTACGAAGTAACTCTTGGCATTATTCTAATCTCAATTGTCCTATTCTTTGGTGATTTCTTTATGTCTACCGTTATAACAGATTCAGAACCAGTGCCCCTTGTCTTCTCCTCATGAACCTTAACTTGAATATGATATATCTCTTTCCTAAGTGAAACAAACCGATCACCATTCGACCTCGCAGAAGGTGAATCCGAACTCGTATCAGGGTTCAACGTAGAGTATGCCGCCGGCCCATTCGCATTACTATTTCTAGCAGAATACACCAATATCCTAATAATAAACATAATTACCACCATTATATTCCTCAATTCATCCTACACCAACAACACACCAGAACTACTCACTTCAATATTAATCCTAAAAACCATATTATTATCAACAAGCTTCCTATGGGTACGAGCCTCATACCCACGATTCCGATACGACCAACTAATGCTCCTACTATGAAAAAACTTCCTGCCAATCACACTAGCAATCTGTATATGACACACCTCAATAATTATTACCTTCGCTGGACTACCACCCATACTCTAGGATATGTGCCTGAACTAAAGGGTTACCTTGATAGGGTGAATCATAGAGGTTTAAACCCTCTCATCTCCTTAGAAAAATAGGACTTGAACCTACACCTAAGAGATCAAAACTCTTAATACTTCCACTATACTACATTCTAGTAAAGTCAGCTAATTAAGCTTTTGGGCCCATACCCCAACAATGTTGGTTTAAACCCTTCCTCTACTAATGAATCCACACGCAAACATAATTATCATTTCAAGCTTAATCCTAGGACCAGTAATTACAATTATAAGTAACCACTGAATCATAGCATGAATGGGATTAGAAATTAATATATTAGCAATCATTCCACTAATCGCCAAACAACATCACCCACGAGCAATCGAAGCCTCAATCAAATACTTCCTCACCCAAGCTGCCGCCTCATCTCTATTACTATTCGCCATCATTAACAACACCTGAAACTCAGGGCAATTCGATATTACACAACTGACCAACACCATATCAAGCACAATAATAACTGCTGCATTAGCAATAAAACTAGGATTAGCCCCCTTTCATTACTGATTTCCAGAGACCCTACAAGGAACCACAACAATAATAACCCTAATCCTAACAACCTGACAAAAACTAGCCCCACTAGCCCTACTAATAATAGTTAACCAATCCCTAAACACACCATTATTAATATCACTGAGTCTATTATCAATGTTAGTAGGAGGCTGAGGAGGGCTAAACCAGACCCAACTACGAAAAATCATAGCATTTTCTTCAATCGCCCATCTAGGATGAATAGTTATAATCCTAACCCTATCAGTTAAACTAACGCTATTAACATTCTACACATACATTGCCATAACTACAACAATGCTCCTAATAATAAAACTATTAGAGATCAACAAAATATCTACAGTAATAACATCATGAACAAAACTGCCCACCCTAAACACCATAATAATGCTCAACCTTATATCATTAGCAGGCCTTCCCCCATTAACTGGATTCATACCAAAATGACTTATTATACAAGAACTAACTAAAAACCACATAGTAACTATAGCCACCCTAGCAGCCATCATTTCACTCTTAAGCCTATTCTTCTATCTCCGAATCACATATTACTCAACCATCACACTACCCCCAAACACAACCAACTACCCACAACATTGACGACATAAAAACAACCAAAAACCCTACTTACCCCTAATAATTGTAACCTCCTCCCTACTCACCCCAATCATACCCACACTTATAACAATCACCTAGAAACTTAGGATAATGTTTTAAACCAGGGGCCTTCAACCCCCCAAATAAGAGCCGAACAACTCTTAGTTTCTGCAACCGTATAAAACTTACAAGACCCTATCCTGTATCTTCTAAATGCAACTCAGACGCTTTAATTAAGCTAAAGCCTTACTAGACAAATGGGCCTCGATCCCATAAACAATTTAGTTAACAGCTAAACACCCAATCCAGCGGGCTTTTGCCTAAAAATTTCCCGCTATAAAAAAAAGCGGGAAAACCAAGACACCAATTAAAGTGTATCTACAGATTTGCAGTCTGACGTGAATTTCACTACAAGGTTTGATAAGAAGGGGGTCTAACCCCTGTGAAAAGGTTTACAGCCTAACGCCTGACTCAGCCATCTTACCAGTGACTTTAACTCGTTGATTATTTTCTACAAATCACAAAGACATTGGCACCCTTTACTTAATCTTTGGTGCCTGAGCAGGTATAGTTGGCACAGCCCTGAGTTTACTAATTCGAGCAGAATTAAGCCAGCCTGGGACCCTGCTGGCAGATGACCAAATCTACAATGTAATTGTCACAGCACATGCTTTTGTTATAATCTTCTTTATGGTTATACCTGTAATGATTGGGGGCTTTGGCAACTGACTGGTACCCCTAATAATTGGGGCACCAGACATAGCATTCCCACGAATAAATAACATAAGTTTCTGACTATTACCTCCCTCTTTACTACTACTTTTAGCCTCATCAGGGATTGAAACCGGGGCAGGCACCGGTTGAACCGTATATCCACCACTAGCTAGCAACCTAGCTCACGCTGGCGCATCAGTAGATTTAACCATTTTCTCCTTACACTTGGCTGGTGTATCTTCAATCCTTGGGGCTATCAACTTTATTACCACAGCAATTAATATAAAATCCCCAACAATATCACAATACCAAACCCCACTATTTGTTTGATCAGTAATTATTACAGCTGTACTATTACTGCTCTCACTACCAGTATTAGCCGCAGGCATCACAATATTACTCACTGATCGAAACCTAAACACAACCTTCTTTGACCCTTCAGGAGGAGGAGACCCTGTATTATACCAACACTTATTCTGATTCTTCGGCCACCCAGAAGTCTACATCCTTATCCTTCCTGGGTTCGGCATAATCTCCCACGTAGTGACATATTATGCTAACAAAAAAGAACCATTTGGCTACATAGGTATAGTCTGAGCAATAATATCAATTGGATTCCTAGGATTTATCGTATGGGCTCACCACATATTCACCGTAGGGATAGATGTAGACACACGAGCCTACTTTACATCAGCTACAATAATCATCGCCATCCCGACAGGAGTAAAAGTTTTTAGCTGACTAGCCACACTACATGGAGGACTTATTAAATGAGACGCTGCTATATTATGAGCCCTTGGTTTCATTTTCTTATTTACAATTGGGGGACTGACAGGCATTGTCTTAGCCAACTCATCACTAGACATCGTACTACATGATACATACTATGTAGTAGCCCATTTCCACTACGTCTTGTCAATAGGAGCTGTATTTGCCATTATAGCAGGGTTTACCCATTGATTTCCACTTTTCTCGGGATACTCATTACACCAAACCTGAACCAAAGTACACTTCGGAGTAATATTTGCAGGCGTAAATATAACCTTCTTCCCTCAACACTTCTTGGGTCTCGCCGGCATGCCACGACGTTACTCTGACTACCCAGACGCCTACACCCTATGAAACACCATCTCATCCATCGGATCCTTAATCTCCCTAATTGCAGTTATTATAATAATATTTATTATCTGAGAAGCATTTTCATCAAAACGAAAAGTCACAATAATTGAACTTACAACTTCCAACGTAGAATGATTACATGGTTGCCCCCCTCCCTACCACACTTATGAAGAACCCACTCATGTACAAAATACAAGAAAGGAAGGATTTGAACCCCCTTAAGTTAGTTTCAAGCCAACCACATGACCTTCATGTTTCTTTCTTAAGACGTTAGTAAATACATTACATAGCTTTGTCAAAGCTAAATTATAGGTTTAAACCCTTTACGACTTAATGGCCCACCCCTTACAACTAGGATTCCAAGACGCAATATCACCTATTATAGAAGAACTATTACACTTTCATGACCATACCTTAATAATCGTATTCTTAATTAGCACAATAGTACTATATATCATCACATCAATAATAACAACAAAACTAACACATACCAACACCATAAATGCTCAAGAAGTAGAAATTATTTGAACCATCCTACCAGCCATTGTTTTAATTACCATTGCATTACCCTCACTGCGCGTTCTATATCTAATAGACGAAATTAATAACCCATACCTAACTATCAAAGCTATTGGACACCAATGATACTGAACATACGAGTATACTGACTATGAAAACCTAGAATTTGACTCATATATAATTCCAACCCAAGACTTACCAAAAGGATACTTCCGATTACTAGAAGTCGACCACCGCATAGTAGTCCCAATGGAATCCCCTATCCGAATACTAATCTCAGCTGAAGATGTCTTACACTCATGAGCAATACCATCACTAGGGGTAAAAACAGATGCCATCCCAGGACGACTAAATCAAACAACCTTTACTATAACACGCCCAGGCATCTTCTACGGTCAATGCTCAAAAATCTGCGGGGCAAACCACAGCTTTATACCAATCGTAGTAAAATCCATTCCATTAAAACATTTTGAAAACTGGTCCTCACTAATATTCTCATAAACACTACAGAAGCTAAACAGGACAGCACTAACCTTTTAAGTTAGAGAAGAGAGACAACCACCTCTCCTTAGTGACATGCCACAACTAAACCCCACCCCATGACTATCTATCTTATTAACCACATGATTAGCCTATATCATAATTTATCAACCAAAAACTACCTCATTCCTACAGACAAACAACATTACCCACAACCATAAATTATCAAACACCAACCCCTGAAACTGACCATGAATTTAACAATTTTTGATCAATTCTTAAGCCCACAAATCCTAGGTCTCCCATTAATAACACTAGCCATCATTATACCTACAACAATATGACCAACTCAAAACAACCGATGACTAAACAACCGCCTCTTAACCCTACAACTATGAGTAGTCAACATAACTACAAAACAACTAATATTACCACTCAACAAACCAGGACACAAATGATCTATTACCTTAATATCACTAATAATTCTACTACTAACTATTAATCTACTAGGTCTTTTACCCTACACATTCACACCAACCACACAACTATCAATAAATATAGCACTAGCTGTGCCCTTATGATTAGCCACCGTGCTTACAGGCTTACGAAACCAGCCAACAAAATCACTAGGACATCTATTACCAGAAGGAACACCTACCCCTCTTATCCCTACCCTTATTGTAATCGAAACTATCAGCCTGTTAATCCGACCCCTAGCCTTAGGCGTACGGCTAACAGCCAACCTAACAGCCGGACACCTATTAATTCAACTAATCTCTACTGCCACCATTACCCTAATACCCACAGCACCCATAGTATCTGCACTAACCCTAACCATCCTAATATTACTGACCCTGTTAGAACTTGCCGTTGCACTTATTCAAGCATACGTATTTGTATTACTACTAAGTCTATATTTACAAGAAAACGTCTAATGGACCACCAAACACATGCCTACCATATAGTAGACCCAAGCCCATGACCCCTAACCGGAGCAACAGCAGCATTACTACTAACCTCAGGCCTCGCCATATGATTCCACTACAACTCAACAACATTAATAATCCTAGGCCTACTCACTACACTCCTAACAATAATACAATGATGACGGGATATCGTACGAGAAAGTACATTCCAAGGACATCATACTATACCTGTACAAAAAGGCCTACGATATGGTATAATCCTGTTTATTACATCAGAAGTATTCTTTTTTATTGGCTTCTTCTGAGCTTTCTACCACTCTAGCTTAGCTCCAACCCCAGAACTAGGAGGAATTTGACCACCAACAGGAATTCACCCACTAAACCCATTTGAAGTCCCATTACTAAACACAGCAGTACTACTAGCCTCAGGCGTAACAATCACCTGAGCCCACCATAGCCTAATAGCAGCTAACCGAAACCAATCAATCCAGGCCCTCACTACCACCGTTATACTGGGTCTGTATTTCACAGCCCTTCAAGCCACAGAGTACTACGAAGCACCATTCACAATTGCTGACGGCGTCTATGGCTCCACATTCTTCGTGGCAACAGGATTTCACGGTTTACATGTAATTATCGGATCAACATTTCTAACAGTCTGTCTATTACGACTAATTAAATTCCACTTCACCACTACCCATCACTTTGGCTTTGAAGCAGCTGCATGATACTGACACTTCGTAGACGTAGTCTGACTATTCCTATATATCTCAATCTACTGATGAGGCTCATACTTTCCTAATATAACCAGTATAAATGACTTCCAATCATTTAGTTTCAGTTAAAACCTGAAGAAAAGTAATGAACACAACAACCTCACTCATCACCCTATCACTAATTATCTCAACCACCCTCATTTTAATTAATAACCAATTAGCAACAACAAAACCAAATACCGAAAAACTATCCCCATATGAATGTGGGTTTGACCCATTAAAAACCATACGTCTACCATTCTCAATCCGCTTCTTCCTCAGTAGCAATCCTATTCTTATTATTCGACCTAGAAATTGCACTCCTACTACCTCTTCCATGAGCCATTCAACTAATCACACCCATATATACTCTAACATGAACCCTCACCATCCTACTCCTCCTAACATTCGGCTTTATCTACGAATGAACCCAAGGAGGACTAGAATGAGCAGAATGGACAACTAATTTAAACTAAAATAACTAATTTCGACTTAGTCAATCATGGCTGATAAACATGGTTGCCCAATGACACCCCTACATTTCACCTACTTCATCACATTTACTATTAGTATAACAGGATTTATATCCCACCGGACCTCCTTAATTTCAACCCTATTATGTTTAGAAACTATAATATTATCATTATTTATTGCCTTATCATTATATCCAATCCAACTTCAAACCTCATCATCTATACTAAACCCTATATTAATTCTATCATTCTCTGCATGCGAAGCTAGCCTGGGGTTATCTCTACTAGTAGCGTCATCACGAACCCACAACCCCAATAACCTACAAAACCTTAATCTCTTACAATGCTAAAAATTATTATCCCAACAATTATATTAATCCCCACTGCCACAATATGCAAACCAACACAACTATGACATTCCCCACTAATCCACAGCATATTTATTTCACTACTAAGCCTACAATTATTTAACCCTTCACTTCAACCAACTATAAACTTCTCAAATTACAATTTAGCAACAGACCAAATATCAACACCCCTAATTATCCTATCATGCTGACTCACCCCGCTAATAATCCTAGCTAGTCAAAATCACCTATCAACTGAACCCTTACCGCGAAAACGAACCTTCATTATTACTGCAATCACTCTCCAAATACTACTTATCATAACATTTTCAACAACAGACCTAATAATGTTTTTCGTATTATTCGAAGCCACACTAATCCCCACATTAATGATAATCACACGCTGAGGAAACCAAATAGAACGGCTAAATGCTGGAAGCTACTTCTTATTCTACACACTAATAGGATCACTACCCCTACTAATTGCCTTACTATCATTATATTCTAATACAAACTCACTCTCCATCCTCACAATACAATTAAAACCCCCAACATTCACAAACACATGAACAAACTCAATATGACTACTAGCCGCATTAACTGCCTTCATAATTAAAATACCACTATATGGCTTACACCTATGATTACCAAAAGCACACGTAGAAGCCCCAATCGCAGGATCAATAATTTTAGCCGCTATCTTATTAAAACTAGGTGGATATGGTATTATCCGAATTATATCAACTACCGACTTCCTATCAAAAACACTATACTACCCATTCATAATATTAGCACTCTGAGGAATTATCATAACAAGCCTTATTTGCCTACGCCAGACCGACCTAAAATCACTCATTGCTTACTCATCTGTAAGCCACATAGGACTTGTCACTGCTGCAACACTTACACAAACAGAATGAGCTTACACCGGAGCTATCACCCTAATAATCGCCCATGGCCTTACATCATCCATATTATTCTGCCTAGCCAATACAAATTACGAACGAATCCACAGTCGAACATTACTATTAACCCAAAACATACAACTTCTACTTCCACTAATAGGCATGTGATGATTACTAGCCAGTCTGACCAACATGGCCCTTCCACCAACCATTAATCTTATAGGAGAACTAACCATTATTACCTCACTGTTCAATTGATCTAACCCTACAATTATTATTACAGGACTGGGAACCCTAATCACCGCCACCTACACCTTACACATATTCTCTTCTACCCAATGAGGAAAACTACCACAACACATCAAAACAATTACTCCATCACACACACGAGAACACCTTATCATAACATTACACACTATACCAATAGTACTATTAATAATAAAACCAGAACTAATCTGAGGTCCACTATACTGTTCATATAGTTTTAAAACAAACATTAGATTGTGGCTCTAAAAATAGGGGTTTGAACCCCCTTATAAACCGAGAAAGTAATAATAGAAACTGCTAATTCCTATTCCCTGAGATTAACTTCACAGCTTTCTCACTTTCAAAGGATAACAGTTAATCCAATGGTCTTAGGAATCATAACCTCTTGGTGCAATTCCAAGTGAAAGTAATGACAGCACTTTTTAACTCAACAATACTACTAACACTCACAATCCTTACCCTCCCACTAATTAACCCACCTCTAAACATTAACCCAAAAACCGCCGTAAAAACAACATTCTTCATCACTATAATTCCACTAACCACATTCATCTCCTCCAACACCGAATCAATTATCACCAACTGATCCTGAACAATAACCTCAACATTCACTATATCAATAAGCTTCAAATTCGACCAGTACTCCATCACATTCATCCCAGTAGCCCTATATGTCACCTGATCCATCCTAGAATTTACCCAATGATACATAACCTCAGACCCCCACATTAAAAAATTCTTCAAATACTTACTAATCTTCCTAATCGCTATAATAACACTAGTTACCGCCAATAATATATTTCAATTTTTTATTGGCTGAGAAGGGGTTGGAATTATATCTTTCATATTAATCGGCTGATGACACAGCCGATTAGAAGCCTGCTCATCAGCCCTACAAGCTATCATCTACAACCGCACAGGTGACATCGGATTAATTCTTAGCATAGCTTGAATATCAATAAACCTCAACTCATGAGAACTACAACAAATCTTCTCCCACAACAATCCAACTCCCCTACTCCCACTATTAAGCCTCACCCTTGCTGCAACTGGAAAATCAGCTCAATTTGGCCTGCATCCATGACTCCCAGCAGCAATAGAAGGACCCACCCCAGTATCAGCTCTACTCCACTCCAGCACCATAGTTGTAGCAGGAATCTTCCTGCTAATCCGAACTCACCCAATACTCTCCACAAACAGTGTAGCTCTTTCAACCTGCCTTTGCCTAGGAGCTTTAACCACACTATTCACAGCCACATGCGCTATTACCCAAAATGACATCAAAAAAATTATTGCCTTCTCCACATCCAGCCAATTAGGCCTAATAATAGTAACCATTGGCCTCAACCAACCCCAACTTGCTTTCCTACATATTTCCATACATGCCTTCTTCAAAGCAATATTATTCCTATGCTCTGGGTCAATCATCCACAATCTCAATAACGAACAAGATATTCGAAAAATAGGAGGACTACACAAACCACTCCCAATTACCTCCTCATGCCTTACTATCGGAAGCCTTGCCTTATCAGGCATTCCATTCTTAACAGGATTCTACTCTAAAGACATTATCATTGAAACCATAGATACATCCTATATAAACGCCTGAGCCCTACTCATAACATTAGCTGCAACCTCACTCACCGCAGCCTACAGCCTACGAATTACAATTCTAGTTCAAACAGGACAACCACGATTCCAACCTATACTTCCAATTAACGAAAACCACCCAACAATCACCAACCCTATTATTCGCCTAGCAATAGGAAGCATCGCCGCAGGCCTACTAATCTCATTAAACACAACTCCAATAAAAACACCACAAATAACTATACCCCACTATATAAAAACTTCAGCATTAATCATAACAGTCCTTGGATTAACCCTAGCTCTAGAACTAATCACAATAACTAACAAAACTACAAAACCATCAAAAACCCATACCTTCTCAAACCTACTAATATACTTTAATATCCTAACTCACCGATCATCAGCACTATCAAACCTAAAATTTAGCCAAAATACCGCAACACACCTAACCGACCTAGTCTGATATGAAACTATTGGCCCAAAATGAGTAACAAAATCACAAACAAACCTTATCACAACAACATCAACACAAAAAGGCCTAATCAAAATTTATCTCACCTCATTTCTACTATCTATCGCCATATTACTTCTAATCTAATAGAACGAACCGTCCCCCAAGCCAAACCACGAACTAAATCTAACACAACAAACAACGTCAATAATAACCCCCAACCAATAACCAAAAACACCACACATCCATAATAATAAAACCATGACACCCCAATATAATCCACACGAACACTAAATAAACCATTAGCATCCACCACAACATCCCCATATCCTTCAAAACTTCATACATCAAAACAAAACATGACTGCACCAACAACCAACAAAACATAACCTGCCATACAAAATAAGCTCCCATAATCACGTCAAGCTGAAGGATAAGGATCCCCCGTCAAAGCCACAGAATAAGCAAAAACCACTAACATCCCTCCCAAATAGATTAAAAATAATACCAAAGAAATAAACGACCCCCCAATCCCAGCCAACATTAAACACCCAGATACCGCCCCAAAAACTAAACCAACAACTCCATAATAAGATGAAGGACCAGAAGCCACACTAATAACCCAAAGAACAAAACAAACCTCAAATAAAAATATAAAAAACACCATTATTCCTGCTTGGACTCTAACCAAGACCAATGGTTTGAAAAACCACCGTTGTATTCAACTACAAAAACCCAATGACCATCAATCTACGAAAATCCCACCCAATAATTAAAATTATCAATAACTCATTAATTGATTTACCAAGCCCATCCAATATCTCCACTTGATGAAACTTTGGATCCCTATTAGGTGCTTGCCTAATCCTACAAATCATTACAGGACTATTCTTAGCCATACATTATTCACCAAACATCTCAACAGCATTCTCATCAATCGCCCATATCACCCGAGACGTACAATACGGTTGACTAATCCGCAATACACATGCCAACGGAGCCTCAATATTCTTTTTCTGCATTTACCTACATATCGGACGAGGATTATATTACGGCTCATACCTTTACAAACAAACCTGAAACACAGGCGTAATCCTCCTATTATTAACCATAGCCACTGCATTCATAGGCTACGTCCTACCATGAGGACAAATATCCTTTTGAGGCGCTACAGTCATTACAAACTTACTCTCAGCTATCCCCTACATCGGCACCACAATAGTACAATGAGTTTGAGGGGGCTTCTCTGTAGACAACGCCACCCTAACACGATTCTTCACCCTACATTTCCTACTTCCATTTATAATCCTAGGCTTCGCCATAATTCACTTACTTCTACTACACGAAACAGGCTCAAACAACCCAACAGGGTTAAACTCAAACACCGACAAAATCCCATTCCATCCATATTTTTCATACAAAGACCTCCTAGGTTTTATAATAATACTAACCCTACTCCTATTAATTACCATATTCTTCCCAAACTTACTAGGCGACCCAGACAACTTCACTCCAGCCAACCCACTATCTACCCCACCCCACATCAAACCAGAATGATACTTTCTATTTGCCTACGCAATCCTACGATCTATCCCCAATAAACTAGGAGGCGTACTAGCTCTACTACTTTCTATCCTAGTACTATTCATCCTACCCCTACTACACACATCAAAACAACGAACACTTACATACCGCCCTATTACCCAAACACTATTTTGGTTATTTGTAGCCAACCTCATAGTACTGACATGAATCGGAGGACAACCAGTAGAAAACCCATTCATCTCTATTGGCCAAACAGCCTCCATCTTTTACTTCATAATCTTACTCGTACTCATACCAATCTCAAATATAATTGAAAACAAAACTACCAACTAAGCCACTCAAGTAGCTTAATACAACAAAGCATTGGCCTTGTAAACCAAAGACTGAAGACTACCAACCTTCCTAGAGTGCACATCAACCCTAAAAAAATCAAAAGAAAAGGTTTTAAACCTTCTTCTCCGATCCCCAAAACCGGAATTTTTAAATAAACTATCCTTTGATTTTACTTTTTTTTCTCTCCCGCGCCCAAGAGATATAAAACCCCTGTATATTTTACTTTTTTTTTCTCTCCCGCGCCCAAGAGATATAAAACCCCTGTATATTTTACTTTTTTTTTCTCTCCCGCGCCCAAGAGATATAAAACCCCTGTATATTTTACTTTTTTTTTCTCTCCCGCGCCCAAAAAATATAAAACCCCTGTATATTTTACTTTTTTTTCTCTCCCGCGCCCAAAAAATATAAAACCCCTGTATACTTACTATGTATTATTGTACATTCATTTATTTTCCGTTAGCATATCACCAGTAATATTACTGCTAATCGTACTAAGTACATTATATGGTTCAATTTACATAAACATTATTCTACACATGACTATTATTCTTCTACATCATAACAATGGATTAAGGACACACTTATTTATAGTCGTTCCACACCATGAATATCGCCACAGTACCAGGTTATTTCTTAATCTACCTAATCACGAGAGATAAGCAACCCTTGTTAGTAAGATACTACATTACCAGTCTCAGGGCCATTTACAGTTGGCGTACATAACTGATTTTATCCTGGCATCTGGTTGTTTTTTCAGGCACATTATACTGTTGAAGTTCAAACGTTTCTTTTTAAAAGGCCAACGGTTGATGTGTTCTATACATTACTCTAATAACTAGGCATCACATGTTTACAGGCATATACTTGCGGTCTTTTTTTCTCTCTGTGGTTTCAGGCCAAATGGGTGATGTCTGCCGATTAATAAACTGGACTACGTCAATTTGCTGGTCTTACATATAACAATAGGTATAATAATTAATGCTTGTTAAAAATTTAAAAATCCGCAACTGTTCGTGCCCGCCCATGCATGCGCTCCGGTCCAGGCTGATCTGAATTACTCAACCCGAGACGAAGCAACCTTGCTAGTCAGATCTACTTCCCTGGTCCAGGCCAGTTACATTGCGTACAGACTATCTATCATGCATGGGATGGCATGTCAGGCACATATACAATGAATTCAGTCGTTCGTTTGATCAGCCCTCGCTGTCTGTCTGTCTGTCTCTAACACTAGGCTCACAGTGACAGGCATTCCTTGCGGTCTTGACATAGTCTCGCTCGGTGAGGTCAGGTCAGCAGAGGTGATGTGAGTTGATTTGATTTGACTGGACTTGAGTTCAATTGGCTTGGTCTGGCATATTATACGATAGGTATTATATAATTTAGGCTTGCAGGACACTACACTTCACTTCACTCCGCTACACTTCACTTCACCCCATAAAACAATACCATACCTAAGCTAAGCTAAGCTACCCTACCCCTCCGCTAGCCTAGCATTGCATTGCATTCCCATCTATTCTCGTCAAACCACATGATACGAGACGGGCTGCACTGAATTTACATTAGATTTAGGTAAGTTCAAATTCAATTAATAACTTACATTATATATATACATTACAATTCTACTCTACCAAATCCAATTCAACCCCAGTACAGCACACACAACACATCACCTCACTCCACATTACAGTATATTATATTATATTATATTATATTATATTATATTATATTATATTATATTATATTATATTATATTATATTATATTATATTATATTATATTATATTATATTATATTATATTATATTATATTATATTATATTATATTATATTATATTATATTATATTATATTATATTATATTATATTATATTATATTATATTATATTATATTATATTATATTATAT